TTTTAATCAATCAACTATTTTCGATTTTATGTGTGCGCAATATCTTTTGAAAATTTAAGAAACTTGACTCGCATTAAATTTTATTTTTCGATTTAAGAAATGAATTGTTTACTGCATGTGAACGTTATTTTCATTTATTATATAATTCTATATCATTAATATTCAAAAAGTAAATCTGTAGAACCTGATTTTAATTCTGTTATAATGTAGATGGTGAGTAAAAATTCATATAGGAAAAAAAAATATATCATCAACGAATTTTCAACTGTGGATACATACGTATCCTTAACATACTGAAACGGATGCTATTATTAGTATTAAACCAATATCGATTTATACAAGTAAAATCCTCTAATCGAAAACTGGTCCAAAGAAAAAACTTCAATTTAATTAAATTTTTTTTTTCATTTGTCCGATTTACATTTTTTTTGAAATTGAAACAAATTAAAATTCTAAATTCTCTACAACGTCGAGATGATAAAATAGTTTCAGGAACAAATAAATCATCAAAATTGTCGTTTTTATTTATATTTTTTTGATGTTGTACAATTGATTTATTTGTATTCTTAATAATATATAATATCTTTTTGTTTCTTTGATTTGTTTGGTGCTTGTTCTTAGAAAAAAATGAACTACGTACAATTTTATAAAAAATAAATTTTCTATTTTTCTTTAGAGACAGACGAATCGGTTCAAGAATTAATATTCCCCCTTTCCTCGATTTGGTACAAGTGAATTTATTCTGAATCAACATGATATTCAGACTCATTTCTTCTCTTCGAATAGACGATAGAGCCATTTCCTTTGGATTTAGAAGTCTAAGTAGGAAACAATATACTTTAATATTGTTGATTATTTTTTTCTTCATAAGATTATCCCATCTCAATTGAAAAATCAAATATCTTTTGAGGAAGATGTCAAATCCTGTTTTTGTATTATTCTTGTATTTCTTTTTTTTTTTTTCATTCAATGATATATAATTTTTTTTTGTTGTACTTTCATTCATTTTGACATTATAAAATTGTAAAAATTTTTGTAAAAACCAAAGTTCCACATTCGATCTCGCCTTATTTAGTATTTCATTTTTCTTTTTGTGATAAAGTGTAAGATAAAAAAAACGTTGCTTCTCAAAAAGATATATTTTTTTTATCTTTAAAATAATTTTACAGTCAAAATATTTTGTATTCACCTTTTGCTCTATATTCCTAATATTTTCGTATTGTCGATAATTATTGAAAAAATTATTGATAGGGATATTTTTTATTTTAACTTTATCGAGTAATTTGGTTTTATCTGTATTATAATTTATAAAAGTGATTTTTTTTTTTGTTACTTTTAATTTTTCTTTTAATGGTGATTTAGACATATAAATAGAGTAGGCCGCCTTATTTTTTTTTTCAAAATTATTATTATAATTATAGTATAAATATGATAAAAGATCATATCGATAATTTTTTTTAAACTGACAGTTTTGATCTGACACGAAAGTTTTTTCATGATGAATTAATGAGGATTGCTCAGATAAATATTCTTTGTTTAAATCTTTATTTTGAATTATAGAATGCTGATTGACTCTATTTCTCCATTTTTTTGGTACTAATCGAGACCATATAATTGGTGATAAATCATAGTGATAAGAATCTTTTAGACAATCTTTCCATTTGTCATAATTCCAACGTTTTTTATGTCTTAATTTTGAGTCGCAATGAAAGATTCTTTTTGTTCTCAAAAATAATGTTGGAATTACATTTTTACTAAAAACAGACGTTTCATGATATTGAAGTACATATCTTAACTTAGCCAAGTAATTAATTGGAATTTTTGAGAATTTATAAAACACATAGGTTTGTGACAAGGAAGATAAGCCAAACATAAGAGTTGAGTTTTTATTATTAGTATTAAGTAATTTGTGTAAAGTTGAAATAAACCGAATTGTGATTTGTTTTGTTTGCTCAATTCTTTCTTTCTTTTTTTGATTATTGTAAATGTACTTATCAAAACTGTTTTTTATTGATTGAAGAAAGAATTGTACATTGAGACTTAGTATTTTTATGTTACTGATAAATAGAAAAATATTTATGTATGTTTCTTTTATAAAAAATTTTAAAATTTTAAAAAAAAACATTTTTGATTCGTAAATGAATCTCGAATTGTTTTTTAATATCCCAGAAAGGAGTTTTGAAAATTGGTTTAATTTGATTCGATCAATTCGTTTTTTATTTTTTGTTTTATTAGGAAAAATACGGATAGTTAAAAATGTTTTTTTTCTGTCTTTTTTTATTTTTTTTGTTTTATCAATAAGATATTTCATTTTATTCTTTGTCGATAAATATTTTTTAGAATCTTTTGATTTTTTTTGAATAGATGAGTCATCAATTAGATTATTTTTTAGTAGAGAATCTTTTTCTGTTTTAGTTTCACTTGGTTGATATATATATTTTTTTAACTTGAATATATTATTTTCTTTTAACAAGTTTTTTGTTTTTAAAAAGGACTCATTAATATTGAAAACAAAAATTTTATCTTTTAGTAACAAATGAGTTCTTTCGTTATTCATTATCATTATTATAAATCGTTGGGGTGTAAAAGTAATTTTTTTCAATTTTATAATTTTTTTTTCGAGTATTTTAAAGATAGGTTCAAAAAAGGAGGGCCTTTTTCGGGGAGGACCAAAAGGCATTTCCGCTTCCATTCCCCAAACTGTTAAAAAAAAAAAATCTTCTTTATTTCTTTTTTTTTTTATTATTGGATTCCTATGAAGGGATCGGAACTTAGATCTGTACCAAGGTTTTAAGTGGAAAGGAAATAGAATTTTTATTTGAATACCATCTGTTAACCACTTTTTAGGAAATTCCCTTTCTGATAATTGAACTCCATTATAAGTACATTTAACATGTATTTCTCTATTCCATTGGTTTAAATCCTCAGACCATTCGGGAAATTGAAATAATAACATCCGTCCTATATTCTTAGCTAATATCAATGAAGGTAATATAATATATTTTCTAAAACCGGATTGGGTTACTAACATACAACCTCTCATTGTTTGAGCAAATGGAATGGTATCCCAAGTTTCTGCTATTTCGATACAAGTTCGCTCTTCTATTTTATACTTGGTGTTTTTCGCCATTTCTTTTTTATCTTCTTCTTTATAATCTGAAAGTTTTAGTTGTTTTTTTTTATGAATTGCATTTCTAAACATCAATTTCATCAGTTCATAAAATTTAAAATACAAATCTAATAGTTTATTATCTTTTTTTCGTTCCAAAAAAAGTGGAGAGTGTATATTGGTTTGAAACAGCTCCCAAATAACTGTTTTACGCCTTTGGGTGCGCCTAGAACCTTTGATTATATCTCGACGAAAATCCGATTGGTGTGAATAACGTATTAAAGCCACCTCCTCGGTATTTGTCTGTTTATCGGTAAAAATAATGACACGTTTTACTTTTCTTGAGCGAATACCATGATCTTCCGCCAATCGGTCTTCCGCATTTCCCCTTTCCTGTTGTTCTAATTCGTCGATTAATTTATATGACCAATGGGAAATTTTTTTACGTATTCCTTTTACTCTATCGGATTTCTTTTTAATAATGGATTTTTTGTTATGATTTTTATTTATAACTACATGAAATAAAAATTGATATCGCTCTTTTGAAGCTGTTTTTTTTTTCGGAAATAAAAAACGTTTTTTCAAATTGAAATAAGGTGTTGGTTCTTTCGAAAATTCATTAATTAAGGTCAACAAAAAATTTATTTTTATGCTAAAAAATAATTTTTTATCATAAGACATTTTATGTTCAAATTCTAGAGAATTGGTAAAAAGTAGACCATGAATCTTATTTATAGAAAAGGTTTCATTTATACTTAAAGGTGAAACCTGTTTTTTTTTTAGTGTTAGTGTTTCACCAAAAGGTTGGTTCAATAAAGGATCATATATCTTAGGCAAGTATTCTTTTTTTTGATCACAATTACATAATCTAATCTTTTTTTCAAGTATATCTAGAAAAAGTAATTCTTTGTCTAGAACTTCAATTCTATTTATAGTCTCATTAATTTGTTTATTCTTTTTGTATCTAGTATTATAAGTCCAATAATTATATAATTTATTAGAATCGAATGCTAATTCATTCAAAGATATCTTTCGTTGTATCATTTCCCAAAAATTTACTAAACTGAATAGATATGTAAAAGAAATTTTTCGTTTTCCATCATTTTTACAAAAAAAAAAAAAATATTGTGACATTTCATTTCTGACAGCATTTTCAAATTGATCATTTTTTATATATCGTAATGGGTAATTCCATCTTTTATAGTCGAAAAAAAGAGTCACAAGAGGCTTTTCAAACCAGAAAACATGTTTATATTTTTTTTTCACCATAGCGGCCTTACAATTTTCTTTATTTTCATCCAGAGAACATATAGCTTTAATAAAATGTAATTCATCCTCTATCTCTTTCGTTTCATCAATTTTTTCCAGAGCCCCCCTTTTTTCGGAAAAAGGGTCTTCTTCGGTAAATACATCTTGTGACTTTTTTTGAATCCCCTTCATTTCGGAAGTTTTTTTTAGTTTCTTAGTAAGAATGGGCGATGGTATTCTGCCTAAATGGTAGACACAGGTAATAAATAAGAGAATACTAAATATTCGAGCCATCACATTTTTCAATTTAGACATAATGTATTTGTTAAATCGAATAAGTACATTAGATCTAATAGAATGATTTTTCCCTATCCAGACTAATACCAATACAATCCATTTCATGAATAAAATGTGACCAATTAACCAACCAAAAAAACTACTTGTTACAAATAACATCTTGTTGTTGCATCGAAACATAAAAATGTTGACTAATCTGGCTAACATTGAACTTGGTAAAATGAAATGGTTCAAAAATTGAAAAATGAGATTATTCAGGAATATACATTGAATGCTAAGATTACGCATTGAATTTCTGGTAGTAGACCCATAAACCCAAAAGTTTGTGTGATTGTTCCAGAAGAAA